TGGATTTGATTGGAATAATGGAGAAGTGGGAATGTTTGGTGATTCATAATTGGGATTGGGTAGATAGAATATCTATGTCCTGGAACCAAAAATCTTGAATAATGAAACCTGAGTAGGAGTATAACCTGTAGTGAGTGACATAGTCGTCCTCCCAATAAGCGGGGTGACTTATCATTATAATGAACAAATGTTAAACTTTATTTTATATTTATAATATAATGACTATACTATAATTCATTATAATTATTATATAATTATTATAATAAAGACTATTTATTATATTTATATTATGCGTATGATTATTTTTTTATTAAAAATATCAACAATATCTCTATTATCCACTAAAAAATGAAGACTCAAACTGGAGTTTTGTGGAAAAAGCCCCTTATCGGATTTGAACCGATGACTTACGCCTTACCATGGCGTTACTCTACCGCTGAGTTAAAAGGGCCTATTTTATTCCATTCCTGAATGAGCCAATGTGAAGACGTATACATAATATACGTACATCTATTATATACATAGGTGCATGCAGTAGACCCATGGTGTCTCATTTTGGAATAAGAATTTTCTAGGCTAAACCCTAATTTATTTTTTATTTTTATAGACCCCTATCACAACGAGATTCGCTCGATTGATACACAATTTAACATAAATCCAAGATATTTGATATGTGATCAAATCATGTAATGAAAAGACCCAACTCGTACCTGGAATCAAGGTCTTATAACAAAAAAAAGAAACTTTCTATTGTTTCCTAATTTCCGAGCCCTGAGATAGGCATATCTCATCTTAACAATGAGTGAATCGGTGGGTGAAAGTTGAATTGAAGAATGGGGTTTAACCTTTTTCTGTCGGACAAATCGCCGGGGGGATCCTATACTTCATTAATTATAACATTACTTCATTTCATATAGATCATATAGAATAGAGAAGTAACGTTTATTATTTTCTATTTCTATTATAGAATGTTTATACATTATAATGATATGGATATATCATATTTCTAATGATATATAATCTATTTCTATTATAGAAATATAGAAATTTTGAATGGTTCGTGAACCATAACCATGAATGAAGAAGAAAAAAATTATATTGGAATCGCCAAAGGTGGAAAACTTATTCGGATTTAGTTACACCATTACATTATATTGACAATTACAAAAAACTATTCATACTATGAGTATAGTATGATGTCGATCGGGCAGATATGCCCCCATCGTCTAGCGGTTCAGGACATCTCTCTTTCAAGGAGGCAGCGGGGATTCGACTTCCCCTGGGGGTAGGGTACTACGAAAGGAGGTTGATCATGTATTATCAATAAGTCTAGAATTGATTCTTCCTGGGTCGATGCCCGAGTGGTTAATGGGGACGGACTGTAAATTCGTTGGCAATATGTCTACGCTGGTTCAAATCCAGCTCGGCCCAAGAATTCGCCGATCCATCATGAGATTCTATAATAAATTTTTCCTCTGGAAACGCCTGGGGAATAAAGAAAAGAATAAATTTTATATCCTATCAAGTCTATATATATTATAATATTATAATATTATATATATTATATTATGAATAAATTGTTCCCGTATATTCTTAATTTTTTAATGATCTAGATTCATATCATGAAATATAATATAGTGAAAGGATTAAAGATAAAGAATAAAAATATTTTTTTCATTGAAGGATTTCTTACGATTTAACAGGATTTGACAATAGGATTACTGGTAATCCCTGTCGTTCTCACTAAAGTCCATATCCATGTGGTATGGATATTAAATATGTCGCCCCTTTCTCTGTTACAATACGACGATTTAAAATGGAAATCGTTTTAATCAAATCATTAAGAATATGTATGCAGTATACCTTATTTCTCTGGGATTGTAGTTCAATCGGTCAGAGCACCGCCCTGTCAAGGCGGAAGCTGCGGGTTCGAGCCCCGTCAGTCCCGACCTAGTACCCGATGACTCCATCAATTCATCTCTTTATTTTCTGTCAAGGGGTGGGGAGTGGGATCTAATTTCCGGAGGGGGTCCTTATTTCTTTTTTTCCGTTTCTAATTTCTTATTGATAAATTTCAATTACTTCAATTAGTACCGATTGGTGTGGGATAGACATATGTGTATTGCTACAATTGTTGGTAGCACCCTATTTTGTTTGGATTCCAAGAGATGCCTGTCTGGTTTTTCGATTGCTCCCGATCCGTGGAAGGAAATCGAATACCCATATATATGTTTTCACCAGAGTACATACAATAAATTTTATTCGTTTATTGTACGATACAAAATTAACTTAATTTGAACATAGTTACCTCGATAAAATACCTTTCAGATTAAAAAAGCTACCCCCCCTTTTTCTAACTCCTATTTTTTATAACCTAAATTATTAATTGGAAACAATCTATTTATATCATTCAAATTTTTCACTTCATTTTATATTTTATATATATGTGTCCCAGTAACAATCCAAGGAAAGAAAGGAGTATTTTAATAAAAGAAAGATCAAACAAAGAAAAGATCCACCCCTCTTCTCTTAGTGAGGGAATTTATAATATTTATTTATTCCCATTTAAGTGGAAGGTCCTATCGAAGAAAGAACAAACGAAAAAATAGTGAATTTGTCGAAATATTAGATCTTTTCTTCTTTTCCATTTAACTTCTACTATTTGGGTTGGGTTTATAACCAATGGAAGTGGAAGATGGGATGGGTCAGATGATACCTCATTATATGATTATATGATTCTATTAGATTATAAAAAATAACGAATGGAGAAATTAAATATAATATTAATATAAATAATAATAAATTCAACGGGATTCTTGATTGGATCAGGAATGCAATTTTTTATTACGTTTTTATTCCGTATGGATAAAAGATCTTCCTATGTTATACTATTCCATTCTCGACGATTAATAGATTTGATAGCTCAGATATTGTTATTCATGATATTGATCCGATTCAATATCATCAGGATGTATTCCTCCCATTGAATTTATAGGAAAAAGATTTCGAATCTCTATGGGATTAGATCCCGAGTTATTATGAAGTAAAAGATTAAATTATGGAAGTAAATATTCTCGCATTTATTGCTACTGCACTGTTCATTCTAGTCCCTACTGCTTTTTTACTTATCATTTACGTAAAAACGGTCAGTCAAAATGATTAATTTGAACCAAGCTTGATTTACTTTTAAGTTCTTATCAATACTGGAAGAAATAAAAGGGGTTCAAATTCCACGTCTTAAATGAAATGAGCGGATTAAAATCAGCAGCATATAAGATCCGATAGTATGGTAGAAAGAAATATAGGAACCTTTCTACCACACTATCGATTATTATATAAAACTAGAAAGTTGGACAAAGATATATAGGCTTAATTTAATATGGATATATATATTGATATATGTACATATATTACACATGGGTGTAATATACATATAAACAGTAATCCAATTCGAGTTCTTTGATACATCCATTTGATTTGTACCGATTTCTATCAATACGATATAATTAAATGCCCACTTTGACTCTTATGTCTTACGGTTCTAATTACTGATTTTACTATTTTTTTTTATTTTGAATATGGATCCCGGGATCCGCCGAAACAATCAATGGAAGAAGATATGGTATGGGCGTAGAATAGATTATATAAAAGAAACCTAGTCATCTTTTTTTTTAGCATTCCGACAAGGGGTAATTTATTTAGCCGTTGACAGGTGATTCCAAGGAATTCCACGGTAAATTCTTCATATTTGTAAAAAGAGTAGTAGATACCGCCTATTTCTAACGCGTGAACCATGATATTAAGTGAGTCGATAAAACATAAATAATATTTATAGGAGTCTAAAGCAAAGGTAAATGCACAATATGTGAATTGCCCAGCGCAAGATCTTATTATGTGTAGTACTTCGTTGGACAAACACTATATCGATGTTTCCCCCGGTATAAAGTACATATCTACATAATAACAGATGGACTTCCTCTTTGAACAGTAAAGCGAGAAACAAATAAAAAAGGGGGTTGGTTGCTCCTCATTGTAATATCCATATATAATTCTGTTAAAAGCTAGTTCATCGAAATATAATATTTAGGACGGATTCGGTTGTAAAAAATTTCATATCATGTGTATTTCTTTTACTTTAAAAATACGAACAGGGGAATCATTTAAATATTTTTTTTATTGAAAGGTTATTCTTCATCTATTACATTACTTTAACTAACTGGATTCTCGTACTGGATTCTCGTATAATTTTTAAATGAAGATATTTTTCTTAAAAAAAGCTTTGCAGAACAGAACGATCTATGAAACTATTAATACAGTTTGCTTACTCAACTCAATTAAATTAGTAATGATCCTAGAGTCCACTTCTTCCCCATACTACGAGTGAAAGGGAAAATGTAAAGACTACCATTAAAGCAGCCCAAGCAAGACTTACTATATCCATGTGAATTATGTCTCCTATCTCTCTGAATATGAAGAAACTCTTCCATTATTGATCACTAATAATAATGTAATCAATGGCACAGAGTCAAAAGGGGATTCTGAACGAGGGCTATTGATGAACCAATCCAATAAACCCCACCCATAACAATTTCATATATTATTTCTGGTAGAATTGGGAAGCATTAAGTACAAGCAAGATACGCAGTTACTTTCTTGTAATTATCTCGTAATTATCAAGGGAATGCTATTAATGGAACATGCACGAATAGTAATACCTATTGTTTCTTTTATTCCCAAAAAGCATAACAATATATATATATATACAATCCAGATGGATCACTATACATCATATATTCCTATCTACCGTTTGATCTAAGACTTCTAATACTTAAGGCCTCCTGAGTATTTCACAAAGACACTCGGGGGCCTTATATTCTATTACATTCTTGCTTGGATGTTACCTAAAATAAAGAAGTTTTTTTTTCATTATCTTTTTTTATTCTATTCTATAAAATTATATAAAAGAGGCCAATTGTTTATCCAATCCAATATTTATTTAA